TTTTTAGTTATACGTGTTTTAAAAGAAAGAATTTTATTCTTTCTAAACCTTTCAAAAGAAAAAAAAAAATGGGTCATGAAAAACATTCTATTTTTAAAACGAATAATTAAAGAACTTTCAAAAAGAAATCCAATTCTATTATTTGGATTAAGAGCTGAATTGAATGAAACTAAAAAAAAAAAAGAAGAAGACGGTATAATCAGTAATCGAATGATTAATGAATCGTCCATTCAAATTCGATTTATGAATTTGACAGATTTTTCATTGACAGAAAAAAAAATGAAAGATTTGGCTGATAGAACAAGCACAATCGGGAATCAAATAGAAAAAATTACAAGAGATAATAAAAAGAAGAAAGGGTTTTTAACTCCGGAAATAAACATAAATATTAGTTCTAATAAAAGAAGTTATGCTACTAAACTATTAGCATCAATAAAAAATATTTGGCAGAAATCAAAAAGAAGAAATGCTCGATTAATTCGTAAATCATATTATTTTAAAAAATTGTTAATTGAAAGAATATACATAGATATCCTTCTACGTATCATTAATATTCCCGGGATTACTACACAACCTTTTTTTGATAATTCCATTTTTGATAATTCACAAAAAATTCTTGATAAATACGTGTACAATAATGAAACAAATATGTACAATAATGAAAAAAATAAAGAAAAAATAGATAAAACAAATAAAAAGAAAATTCCCTTTATTTGGACTATAAAAAAATCAATTTCTGATATTAGTACTAAGAATTCAAATATTTTTGCTAATTTATACTCCTTTTCACAAACATATGTATTTTACCAATTATATCAAACCCAACTTCTTAACTTGTATAAGTTAAGATATGTTCTTCAATATCACGATCACGGAACATCTTTTTTTCTTAAGAATAAAATAAAGGATTATTTCCAAACACAAGGAATATTTCATTCTCAATTAAGACATAAAAATCTTTTGAATTCGGGAATGATTCAATGGAAAAACTGGTTAAAGGGTCATTATCAATATGATTTATCTCAGATTAGATGGTATCAATTAGTACCACACAAGTGGCGAAATAGAGTCAATCAAGCACATATATCCCAAAATAAAGAGTTAAGCAAAAGGCATTCAGATGGAAAAGACCGATTCCCATTAATTCCTTACAAAAAATTAACTAATTTGAATTTTGATTCAAATTCATTACTGAATAAAAAATATAACTTTCAAAAAAACTATAGATATGATCTTTTCTCATATAAATCTATTAATTATGAAAATAAAAAGGATTCCCATATTTATGTATCACCATTACGTATAAATAATAAACAAGAATTTTCTTATAATTACAATCTATATAAAAGTAAATTAGTTGATATGCTAGAAGGTATTATCCCTATTAATAATTATTTCGAAGATGATAATATTCTGAATCTGGATAAATTTCCAGATAGGAAATATTTTGATTGCAAAATTTTCTATTTTTGTCTTAGAAATAAAGTCGATATTGAATCCTGGATCGATATTGATACCAATGTTAATAAAAATACTAAAACAGGGGTTAATAATTATCAAATAATTGAAAAAATAGATCAAAAAGGTCTTTTTTATCTTAAACTTTCTCAAGATTGGGGAATTAAACCATCCAACAAAAAAAAAGACCTTTTTGATTGGATGGAAATGAATGAAGAAATACTAAGTCATTCCATATTGAATATGAAACTTTGGTTCTTCCCAGAATTTGTACTCCTTTTTAATATATATAAAATGAAACCTTGGATCATACCAATCAAACTACTTTTTTTAAATTGGAATGAAAATGTTAATGAAAATAAAAACATCACTAGAAAGAACAAAAGGGATCTTTTTCTATTATCGAATGAAAAAAAATCTATTGAATTAGATAATCGAAATCAAGAAGAAAAAGAATCCGCAGGTCAAGATAATCTTGAATCAGATATAAAAAATCAAGGCAATCTTAGATCACTTCTCTCAAACCAAGAAAAAGAAGATTATACAAGCTCAGATATGAAAAAACGTAGAAAGAAAAAGCAATATAAGAGCAACACAGAAGCAGAGCTTGATTTCTTTCTAAAAAGATATTTGCATTTTCAATTGAGATGGGATGATTCTTTAAATCAAAGAATGATCAATAATATCAAAGTATATTGTCTTCTGCTTAGACTGAGAAATCCAAGAGAAATTGCTATATCCTCTATTCAAAGGGGAGAAATGAGTCTGGATATTCTGATGATTCAAAAGGATTTAACTCTTACAGAATTGATGAAAAAGGGAATATTAATCATCGAACCAGTTCGTTTATCTATAAAAAATAACGGCCAATTTATTATATACCAAATTCTAAATGTTTTATTGGTTCATAAGAGTAAGACAAAAGTTAATCAAAGATACCGAGAAAAAAGCTATACTGATAAGAATAATTTGGATAAATCCATTGCAAGACATCAAAGAATGACTGAAAATAGGGACAAAAATCGTAATGATTTGTTTATTCCTGAAATAATTTTATCCACTAAAAGGCGTCGAGAATTAAGAATTCTAATTTCTTTTAATTCAAGGAAGAGAAATATTATGCATAAAAATCCAATATTTTGCAACAATATAAAAAACTTTAGTGAAGTTTTGGATAAAAGCAAACATTTTGATAGAGATAAAAAGAAACTAATTAAATTAAAGTTCTTTCTTTGGCCTAATTGTCGATTAGAAGATTTATCTTGTATGAATCGATATTGGTTGGATACCAATAATGGAAGCCGTTTGAGTATGGTAAGGATACATATGTATCCACAATTGCAAATTCCTCCTTAATGATGTGTTTTTCATATATATTTTATACCATATATGTATGGTATAGTAAACAAAGAGATGCACCCATGTATTGTTTTATCTTCCGCTCTGATACATTAAATTAGTATTCAATGCATGTATCAATATCCAATAAATCTATAAATGATTAACAGAATCTTCTTATTTTATTTATTATTCGATTAGGGGAAAAATTTTTTCTCTATTATAAGTGTAGAAATAGATCATCTTTTCATATTCCTATATGAATAAAATTGAAAATTGGATTGATTAAGTTTATTTGATGAAATTAGGAGTTCATAAAAAAATTCATATTTTTGTGTATACGAAATTAAAATGACTAGCATTATTCTTACTGATCTCAAAATTCATTAAAAAAAAAAAGAGGATAGAAGGCTTTATGGTAAAAAATTCATTCATTTCAGTTATTTCACAAGAAGAAAAAGAAGAAAACAGGGGATCTGTTGAATTTCAAGTATTTATTTTCACCAATAAGATACGAAGACTTACTTCACATTTGGAATTACACAGAAAAGACTATTTATCTCAAAGAGGTCTACGTAAAATCCTGGGAAAACGCCAACGCCTGCTGTCTTATTTGTCAAAGAAAAATAGAATCCGTTATAAAGAATTAATCAGTCAGCTGGATATTCGGGAATCAAAAACCCGTTGATTAAAAAAGGAATTTGAATTATTTGATTTCTTTTATTAGATCTTGAATTTTTATGAATTTTTTTTTTCATTTTCGGCAATTCATAAAAGAATGAATCGAGAAATAACCTATGAATGTAACAACTCCAAGAAAAGACCTCATGATAGTCAATATGGGACCTCACCACCCATCAATGCATGGTGTTCTTCGGCTCATCCTTACTCTAGATGGTGAAGATGTTATTGATTGTGAACCAATATTGGGTTATTTACACAGAGGGATGGAAAAAATTGCGGAAAATCGAACAGTTATACAATATCTGCCTTATGTAACCCGTTGGGATTATTTAGCTACTATGTTCACAGAAGCAATAACCGTAAATGGACCAGAACAGTTGGGGAATATTCAAGTACCTAAAAGAGCCAGTTATATCAGAGTAATTATGTTAGAGTTGAGTCGTATAGCTTCTCATCTTTTATGGCTTGGCCCCTTTATGGCAGATATTGGTGCACAGACTCCTTTTTTCTATATTTTCAGAGAAAGGGAATTAGTATATGATCTATTCGAAGCTGCTACCGGTATGAGAATGATGCATAATTATTTTCGTATCGGAGGAGTAGCGGCCGATCTACCTCATGGATGGATAGATAAATGTTTGGATTTCTGTAATTATTTTTTAATAGCGGTTTCTGAATATCAAAAACTTATTACGCGAAATCCTATTTTTTTAGAACGAGTTGAGGGGGTAGGCGTTATTGGTACAGAAGAAGCAATAAATTGGGGTTTATCGGGACCAATGCTACGAGCTTCCGGAATCCAATGGGATCTTCGTAAAATTGATCATTATGAATGTTATGACGAATTTGATTGGGAAATTCATTGGCAAAAAGAAGGAGATTCATTAGCTCGTTATTTAGTCCGAATCGGTGAAATGACGGAATCAATAAAAATTATTCAGCAGGCTCTGGAAGGAATTCCAGGGGGTCCCTATGAGAATTTAGAAACCCGGTGCTTTGATAGAGAAAGGGATTCAGAATGGGATGATTTTGAATATCGATTCATTAGTAAAAAACCTTCTCCTACTTTTGAATTGCCGAAGCAAGAACTTTATGTAAGAATTGAAGCCCCAAAGGGGGAATTAGGAATTTTTTTAATAGGGGATCAGGGTGGTTTTCCTTGGAGGTGGAAAATTCGTCCACCTGGTTTTATCAATTTGCAAATTCTTCCTCAATTAGTTAAAAGAATGAAATTGGCCGATATTATGACAATACTAGGGAGCATAGATATCATTATGGGAGAAGTTGATCGTTGAAATGATAATTGATACAACAGAAATACAAAATATAAATTCTTTTTCCAGATTGGAATCTTTAAAAGAAGTCTATGGAATCATAGGGCTACTTTTGCCTATTTTGATTCTTGTATTGGGAATCACAATAGGTGTACTCGTAATTGTGTGGTTAGAAAGAGAAATATCCGCAGGAATACAACAACGTATTGGTCCTGAATACGCCGGTCCTCTGGGAATTCTTCAAGC